ATAAAAATCTCAAAATATTTAATTCTATTTTTTTCTTATTTCTTATTAATTTAATAAAAAAATAAAGTAAAAGCGGGTAGCGGGAATCGAACCCGCATCGTTAGCTTGGAAGGCTAGGGGTTATAGTCGACGTTGATTCATCATTTTTAACGTCTCTAATTCAAAACTGAACGTGAAACTTTGGTTTCATTCGGCTCCTTTATGGAAGATGTATAAATTCCTATATTAAGACATGAACGAAAAAAAAAATTCCACCCATAACATCTATGTCAGCTTTTCTGTCTGAATGTATTCAGAACAACCCGCTTTCTAGACGATCCCTATAGAAAAGAGGGGGGTTATATTATAACAACCTTTCTAGTTACTTCGTTCTCTATTTCTATGTGAGAGAATCCTTAGGAAAAGCATTTTGTTTCTACCGAGCTAAAAAAATTTGTCGATGTCTCTAGTAAACCAAAGTCATTGTTTAATAGCCATTTTGCTTCAATTTCCGTAATACAAATTCCAAATTAAAGATTTAGTTACGATTAGAAAGCCACTTTCTATCTTTATCCATGGATCCTTTACTCATACTTATTCAATTAGAAGTATTGATCTAATAAAAAAAAAAATTATGTTTCGTAATCTCATAATCCAATTTTTCAATTTTTAATTGATTCTTGGATACAAATCACGAGAATGTATATTCTTCCTCGAATTTTTCATTGAGAGGTAAAGGATTAAATCCTTTTAAGAAATAAAGTTTTTGGTCGGAATGAAATATTAATCAAACCGAAAGACCCCTTAACTATATAAAGGATTATAGAACGAATCACACTTTTACCACTAAACTATACCCGCTACAATCCGATTATTGTATATAAATGAACCTTTTGTCGAACAAGAAAATGGGTCGTAATAAAAAGTTAAAAGAGTAAAAAGAAAGGATAGGATCATAAAATAATCATGAAAATTAGAGCGTTTACGTGTTGTATCAGAGAACCCAATGAGATTCGGAAAAGAGAATTCATTAAATTTCAATAACTAAAACTAAATAACAAGTGTTTTTTTGCCGGAGGTTTTTGACCTAGACGTCTCGACAAAACTACTTAAGCCATAACATACATGAAAATGTATTGTGCAAGAATCCACAGCTCCCTTTTTGTTATTTATTTACTTTACTAAAATAAAAGGAATAAAGAAAATAAAGAATAAATATAAAAAATTAAGAATTAAGATAAGAAACGACACTTTGATTCGATATCATTTGATTCTATATCATAGAAATCAAAAGAGTTTTTATGTTTCCAATCGTAATAACAAGCAAGTATTTTAGTTTTCAAATAAAAAAAAATTATTTATGATTCGTTGGAACAATAAATGGCGGGCCCGGCCTGGTCAGTACTTAGCCGGGCCGTGGAACTAAAAAGCACTCTCGGATGAAAAAAAAATATTATGAAGGGCTCTTTCAATCCTTATTTTTTATAATGTAACATAGTATTATCCTTTTTCAATTGGGAGGAGAGATGGCTGAGTGGACTAAAGCGTCGGATTGCTAATCCGTTGTACGAGTTTTTCGTACCGAGGGTTCGAATCCCTCTCTTTCCGTTTTTGTTGATGACTTGGTATTTTCTTTCGAATTTTTCGCGAGCTCTTTTTATTTTTAATAGTTAAAAATGTGTAATAGATAAAATCCTACTAAGAACATTTAAAAATCAAGCAAGGAAAACAAAAACCTTATCTTTTATTCTTCACGTCCAGGATTACGTCCTGGATCATTAGACAGGAATCCGAAAATAAAGAGAGAAACAAAGAATATCACTACCGTGTAAACAAATAGTTTGAGAGTAAGCATTACATAATCTCCAAGATTTTTTTTAGTAAAAAAGAGAATAGATTCTCCGTTTTTATACCGCATACCCTACTATTTTGATTTTTTATTTTGACACCAAGAAATAAAGTGGGGTGATCCAGATTTTTCGCGGTTGTACAAGAATTTCAATATTTGAATTGAGGGTGTAAGACTTATCTGATCTTATCAATTCTTTTCTTTGAATTTTTTTTTTTCAATAAATCATGAATTTGTCTAGACATTATTAAATTAAAGATATCATCGAAAACTTACAGCAGCTTGCCAAACAAAGGCTAAGAGAAAAAAAAACAGGGGTATTACTGGCATAAAATCTACGATTGGATTTAAAAAAGCGTAGGCCTCGGGCAATTTGGCGACGAAAAAACTACTTGAATAAAGAGCAGAATTAAGACAGATACAGATCAAACTAAATATATTAAGCATAACAAACATTTTGTTCTTGAGGATAATTGTATTTTATTTATTTTGATTGAGTTATTAATAAATTGAGTTTTTTATTATTTTATTATTATAAATATGTTATTATTCATAGAAAAGAAAAATGAATAAAAAGAAAATAAGATAGACCAAAAAACTTTCTTTGATTTGAACTCACCCAATCAAAAATCCTTCAATTCTCAAATCAAAAGAGAATAGAATAAACCATACTTTCATACAATATCTTAATTGAATTATATGTAATGATCAATAAATTCTGTTTAATTCTACGTCTACATGTATAAAAATTCTAGTAATCTATTTTATAGATAATAGATATTTAGACTTGAGTTGACGAACAACCAGTACCAATATTAGTGTTTATTAGTGTCGACTAGAAATGGGGCGTGGCCAAGTGGTAAGGCAACGGGTTTTGGTCCCGCTATTCGGAGGTTCGAATCCTTCCGTCCCAGAACATACCTGACCCACGATCATTTTATTAATCTATAATAAAAAATAAAATATATATCTATATCATAATCTATATCATAATAAAATATATCAAAATAAAGATTATATTTTCGACCAGTCTTCCGTTTAAGAGTATAATATTGTTATAGAATGTGATTCTTATTTCTTTTTTTTTTTTTTATTATTAATCATATCTTTTTCACAAATTTAATCGAGTTCAAATAACACGCATATGAAACGAAATTTTGATTTGTTAAATATTACTGATTTTACACTATGAAATACGAAAAAATAACAACCTAAATCTTCAATCTTTCCTTACATCAGTCTTTTTTTTTTTTATTAATCATTGATGGTTTAATCCAATATGGATTTATCTTTCTCTTAATGATGATAAAAAGCGAATGGTACTTACTGTAAAACCTTATGCAAATAATGATATAGGGTAGGAAACTATTCAACTATTCAATCAATTAAATCTTTTTAATGATTTCTTATGAGTTCTTGGTACTCTAAGAAGTGTTAAATTGTTGAATTTATCCTATCACGTTACTTGAAGATAGAGATTCAAAATAACTTGTTTATTCGTGTTTATTTATTCATGTTATGTTAGTTATAATTAAAAAAAAATTATAAACAATGGGGTTAAATTGATTGAATTCTTGTTGAGACTTCGTCATACATTATCCATTCTTCATATAGAAGAAAAAAGTATAGATTATTATGTACCGACCGAACCGATGATTATTCACGATTCCATAATTGAATCAATTACATACTGGTTCCAAACTGAAGGAATGTTATGGTAAAACTTCGTTTAAAACGATGTGGCAGAAAGCAACGTGCGACTTGAAGGACATGATCAGCTGTGGATTCTTACATCCACCACTTTTTTATATTATATAGGAACGAAAGTGCTCTTGGCTCGACATCATTTGTTCTGTTCCACTGGAACCCTCATTTTTGAGAGTGTTGCCATGTAAATAGTACACGATGGAGCTCGAGTAGAACGTATTGATTAATTTCTCAAGGGCAAGAATCTAAGGTTAGTATCGATCAATAAATTGGAACAACTTCGTAAGTATATTTTAGATATATAAATCTAAAGGATCCAATTCGATAAAATTTAAAAGTTAATTTTGTTGGAATTGGTAAAACTCTTTTGATCAAATCAAATCAAAAGTAAAGTGTATTACGTAGGAATCAACCATTCATACGATTCTTTGATAGAAAGAAATCACAAAAAATGGTATGTTGCTGCCGTTTTGAAACGATTTAAAGATCACCGAAGTAATGTCTAAACCCAATGATTCAAGGCAAAGATAAAGATCCTGGAACAAGGAAATACCGTTTTCAATTGTCTCAACAACCAGATCATATTTAAGAATCAAAATAGATTCTAAAGGAGACAGACAAAAAGGGTTAGAGACCACTCAATAAATTTAATACCTAAAAGGTTTCTTTTGAGTTATTTGAGAGTTATTCAACTTGAGTTATGAGGATACAAATAATTTTTTTTTGGGGGGGGGGGGGAAGACTAAGAAAAAGTATTTAAACTAAAATCAATAATATAATGAATTTGATGATTTTATGGATCTATTTGTTATTATGATTCTATACATAGACATAATTTAGAATTTTCTCGAGCCGTACGAGGAGAAAACTTCTTATACGTTTCTAGGGGGGGGGGAGTATTGTTCATCTATCCCAATGAGCCATTTATCGAATCGTTGCAATTGATGTTCGATCCCGACGAGAGGGAAGAGATCTTCGTAAAGTGGGTTTTTATGACCCGATAAAGAATCAAATCTATTTAAATGTTCCTGCTATTCTATATTTCCTTGAAAAAGGTGCTCAACCTACAGGAACTGTTCATGATATTTCAAAAAGGGCGGGGGTTTTTACGGAACTTCGCCCTAATCAACAAATAAAATTCAATTAATGAAATAAAAAAAATGTGGATGATTTGTATATAGCCTTGTATAACCTTTTTGTTTCTTTGCTATTTCCTCTTTTGTTCTATTTATATCATACTAAATTTATTATTGTTACTATAAAAGAGTGTCTTTTATTTTTATAACGACAAAAATCTATTTATATTTTATTGATATAAATTTTATTGATATATATAAAATAGATAGAAAAAGATTAAGTGAATAAATAAATGAAGTAATCGGGTCTATAAATATAAAATTTTGAGATTACTGTCAGAACAAATAAAAAAACACAAAGGATTTCACTTGCTTATTTTAGTGAATAAACCTCATTTTTTTACTTAATTTTTTTTTCCACCAATATTGTATCAATGTTGTATCAATGTTGTGTTGTATAGAAATATTATATATAGTGCCAATCCAACACAAGTCCTTAGTTTTTTTTTTTTCTTATTTTTTCTTTTTTTTTTTTTCTTATTTTTTCTTATAATTCTAATTGTCTAATTGTCTAATTGATTGAAATTGGAATTGTTAGTTAGATTTATAAATTGTTTTTTCTTTTGTATTCTTTTCTCAACATTCATATTGACAACAGTGTATCAAATAAATATAATCCGATCGTGGATAAAAGGATCCATTTATATCTCCGTCCCATAGCTTTTATTTCATTCAAATAATGGGTTCTTGTATTTTCTGTGATACAAGAAGTCTTTTTTTGATTAAGATTAAACTCAATAAAATCTATATACTATAGAATTAATGGATGTATTTATAAATATTTTACTTTATCCCTATTTTTATCTGAGAGTTTTTTCATCGGATCTGTTCATTTTTATTATGTTCAGAATCTAATCAATTAGAATTTAAAAAATTTGTGCTATTTTAATTTTTGATTGGTTTGGATTGCGTTGTGCAATTCAATCTTTTTTTTATTGAGATTCCGATTGTATCTACACATTCTAATTATTTTATTTGGGTTGCTAACTCAACGGTAGAGTACTCGGCTTTTAAGTGCGGCTAGCATCTTTTACACATTTGTATGAAGCAAAAGATTCGTCCATACCATCGGTAGAGTTTGTAAGACCACGACTGATCCTGAAAGGAATGAATGGAAAAAGCAGCATGTCGTATCAATGGATAATTCTAAGAATATTTCATTCTTACCGAATAGGTCCAAAACCTTATTAAAATTGTTTGAATTCTTGTCGTGTAATAAAAAAAATGAATTTGGTCGAGTGAATAAATGGGTAGAGCCCTACTACGGTTCCAATTATAGGGAAACAAAAAGTAATGAGCTTCTGTTCTTAATTTTTGAATGATTACCCGATCTAATTAGACGTTAAAAATATATTAGTGCTTAATACGGGAAAAACTTTTCCCATGAGTGGATTATAAATTTCTTATGAGTCCTAATTATTAGCTATTACCCATTATGGGGTAGAGATAAATGTGTAGAAGAAGGCAGTATATTGATAAAGATTTTTCAAAATCAAAAGAGCGATTGGATTGAAAAAATAAAGGACTTCTAACCATCTTGTTACCCTAGAATGAACATAAATCAATTAGATGGAAAAAGAGAGGCTAGAGAGTCTGTTGATGAGTCTTACTTGTTCCGAGGTATTTTCTTACTATAATACCTTGTTTTGACTGTATCGTACTATGTATCATTTGATAACCCAATAAATCACCTATTTATTTTCTTGTTCACATTAAAAATGGAAGAATTTCAAGGATATTTAGAACTAGATAGATATCAGCAACATGACTTCCTATACCCACTTATCTTTCGGGAGTATATTTATGCACTTGCTCATGATCATGGTTTAAATAGATCGATTTTGTTGGATAATGGAGGTTATGACACTAAATATAGTTTACTAATTATAAAACGTTTAATTAGTCGAATGTATCAACAGAATCATTTGATAATTTCCGCTAATGATTCTAACCAAAAAAAATTTTTTGGGTACAACAAAAATTTGTATTCTCAAATGATGTCGGAGGGATTTGCAGTCATTGTGGAAATTCCGTTTTCCCTACGATTAGTATCTTCCTTAGAGGCGACAGAAATCGTAAAATCTTATAATTTACGATCAATTCATTCAATATTTCCTTTTTTAGAGGACAAATTCCCACATTTAAATTATGTATCAGATGTACTAATACCCTACCCCATTCATCTGGAAATCTTGGTTCAAACCCTTCGCTATTGGGTGAAAGATCCCTCTTCTTTACATTTATTACGACTCTTTCTTCACGAGTATTATAATTGGAATAGTCTTATTACTCCAAAAAAAATTATTTTTTCAAAAAGTAATCCACGATTATTCTTGCTCCTATATAATTCTCATGTATGTGAATACGAATCCATTTTACTTTTTCTTCGTAATCAATCTTCTCATTTACGATTAACCTCTTCTGGTATCTTTTTTGAGCGAATACATTTCTATGAAAAAAAAAAATATCCTGTAGAAGAAGTCTTCGTTAATGATTTTCCGGCCGCCATCTTATGGTTCTTCAAGGATCCTTTTATGCATTATGTTAGATATCAAGGAAAATCTATTCTGTCTTCGAAGGATACCCCTCTTCTGATGAATAAGTGGAAATATTATCTTGTCAATTTATGGCAATGTCATTCTTATGTGTGGTCTCAACCAGGAAGGATTTATATAAACCAATTATCCAAGCATTCCCTTGATTTTTTGGGTTATTTTTCAAGTATGCGACCAAACCTTTCGGTGGTACGGGGTCAAATGCTAGAAAATTCATTTATAATGGATAATGCTATGAAGAAGCTTGATACATTAGTTCCAATTATTCCTTTGA